GACCATTTGTCGAACAAGGGAGTGAGACGTAATCAAGATAGGATCAGAATCATGAAAATTGGAGTGAGTGCTGACGTGTTCCGACGGGGGACTTAATGAAATAGGAGAAGAAGGTTCATTTAAATAACAAGTTATATCTTTTCTTTTGCTGGGGGAATCGTTACTGACAGTTCCGGCCCGAAAGAGCCATTGAAGTCGGAACATAAAAATAAGTTGAATTGTGCAAGAATCCATAGCTCCATTTTTTTTATTCCAGTAAAGTAAGTCAATCGATAAAAGGAAAAACAAAGAATAATAAGAAATGACACTCCTGTCATAGGAATGGAAATAGCCCTTCTTGCTGCTTCAATAACAAGTATTTTCGTTTTCAAATCAGATAAATCATTTGATCTATGATTCATTGGAACAAAACAAGGAATGGCCTGGCTAGGTATAGGTACTGGCCAGGCCGGGGGAATAAAAGAACCTTTCGTACGAAATCAAAGAGGTACTCTTTCTATTGGAGATATCTGTTTCGAATCCTTATCTAAATGCAATTGCTGATAAAATTCGTATATATATAGAATAAAGAAAAGAAAGATAAAGAAAGACTTTTATCAATCTTTACTTCACGCGTCACATATGAATTATCCTTTTGTAATTGGGAGAGATGGCTGAGTGGACTAAAGCGACGGATTGCTAATCCGTTGTACGAGTTATTCGTACCGAGGGTTCGAATCCCTCTCTCTCCGTTCCCTCTGATCACTTGAGAGTTATCTTTCGAATTCGAAAAAATCTCGAGCCCTTGTTATCTTAGTTAAATGTATGGAATAGAGAAAATCATAAGAAAATTCAGAAATCAAGCAACGAAAAACTTCTGATTTTTTTATTTTATTCCTCGCGTCCAGGATTACGTCCTGGATCATTAGATAGGAATCCGAAGATGAAGAGAGAAACAAAGAATATCACTACTGTGTAAACGAAGAGTTTGAGAGTAAGCATTACACAATCTCCAAGATCATTTTTGGGGGAAATAAGGGAATAGATTCTCTATTTTTGTACCACATATCCCATTTTGACACCAAGAAATGGAGTGGTTTCTAGAAAAGAAAGGAATTTGCAGGAATTCATTTGTAATAAGATTCTGATTCCTTCGTTACCAAAATGATCTTTCATACCCACAATTAGGTATTGTGAGGGACCATACATAAGGTCTTTGACCTCCGGAAAGTCAGAATTAGAAAATGAGGTGATCCAGATTCATCGCGGCTATCCAAAAGAATTTCAATGTTTGAATCGAGAGTTCATAATGTAAGACTTATCTGATCTTATCAATTGTTAGAATAGAATTTTTCCTTTTTTAGCGAATCAATCATGAATGTTTCTAGGACAGTATTAAAGATCTCATCGAAAACTTACAGCAGCTTGCCAAACAAGGGCTAAGAGAAAAAAGAGTACAGGTATGACTGGCATAACATCTACGATTGGATTGAAAAAAGCATAAGCCTCGGGCAATTTGGCGAAGAAAAAGCTACTCGAATGAAGGGCAGAATTAATACAGATACAGATCAAACTAAAGATATTAAGCATAACAAAAATTTCGCTCTTGTGGAGAATTTCATTATTAGTGAGTTGGGGAAAAATGAAGAAAGAAGAGAAGATAGGCCAAACAAAAAATCCTTCTTTTTCTTTGAACTCCCCCAATCAAAAATCCTTCAATTCTCAAATGAGAATAGAAGGAATCATACTTTCATACAATATCTTAATTGAATTATAGATAATGATCAATGAATTTCTTTTGATTCTACATCTACACGTGTCGAATCCTAGCAACAACCTATTCCATAGACATTTGGGCTGGAATTGACGAACAACCAATATCCATATTAGTGTTATTAGTGTCAAATAGAAATCTCAATGGGGCGTGGCCAAGCGGTAAGGCAACGGGTTTTGGTCCCGTTACTCGGAGGTTCGAATCCTTCCGTCCCAGACCGATTCTATCAGAACAAAGATTGTGCTCTTTTCTTAAACAATCCTCTGTTTAAGAGTGTAATGTTGGATACAATGTGATCCAGTCTTTACTTTCTGATTTCTAACGATTCAGAGAAGAATCATATCCTACCTTTCGATCCTGTTTCTGTTTCTCACAAACAGAAACAGAATCGAGTGTCAATGACACGTGGATGGAAATAAATATCTTTTTGATATAGGTAGGATGGGAACAAAGATCAAAGTTCCATTCAAAAAAAAAAGATTGGGTGGCCATTCAGCGTATGCCCGTCCCCCCCCCGATCATATTCATATTGAAGTTAGTTAGTCATTTAGAGAAACTTTATGCCCCCTATTTATCAAATTTGGATTCCCACATGATGCATTCTGAGTCGACATGCGGAAGAAAGGTAAAGTAAATAGGGGTAAATGACTAATTTTATGTGGATCCTGAATTCTAAACAGGAGGAGTTCTTGGTACTAATTCCATCACTGGGATTAAAGCTCCTAAGACTGGGGTGGGGCAAAATAAAAATAAAATAGAAACAACGAATTAATCTGGACCCATTCGGCTTTGTACCTATACAAGATGGTATAGCATCCCATAAGAGGATCTTTTTTTGATTGGCTTTGAGTATGATTCATGATCCCCATAGAATTCGTGTAGATACGAGTTAATTAGCAAAGGAAGGTATCAATTTCAATCAATATCTGTGTCATCCGGATCTCATTAACAAACAATAAAGTTCAATACGGAACAGATGTATTTTCTTTGGACTTAATTGCTTTTATTTTGCATCAGGCTCCAATGAATAATTGGAAATCAATGTAACGATGGGGGGGGGGGGATTCATAGATTCCATTCACTTTAGTTTATCTTTATGGATTATGGAAATGGAAAAATTTCTGAACCTGAAATAAAGCAAAATCCGTAGAAAATGAACCATGCCCATATGTAGTTTTATTGTTCTATTTCAGTGACACCGGTATTTCGGTTTCGGTGAAAAAGGTTTGTAATCTCTTAAATATACACGATGACCCCCGGTGACAATTGTTCGGTGTATCTGATGGATACGGAAAGGTCATACTCCTACGATTTGGATTTTCTCAATCAGATGAAAGAATAGCGACCTTAATCTTATCTTCCATGAGCTCTTTTCTATCCATCCCCATGAAAACAACTAAATTGGATTTTTTTCTCGACCCATCCATCTGATTTAAATCATTGATGATTCAATTGGAAAAGAAACATGGATTTCTCTTATGATGATCGAATTCGCGTCTCTTTAATCAATGAGATATCTGCTAAACTTTTTAGTTACTCGTTGTGATTGTGCCGACTTGTTGATTTGATTGATTTAGAGATCAAATTAAATTCAGTCTTTACAGGAAAACTTATTTATAGTAATGATAATGATGTCGAAGTAGGAAATTCTTGAAACCATTTTATTTTTTATGATTCCTTACCTTATAAATCCTCGCTATTCGAAGAAGTGTGAGATTGGTGAATCTATCCTATTGAGTCACTTGCGACTTTTCCGGGTCATTAGAATAGCTTATTTGGTTAATGACTCATTTTATTTTTTTCCAGTATTGGTAATTCCAGTATTGGTAATCGAATTAAAGACTCGTCTTTAGTTTAGTTGTTCGAGAAAGAATTGGAATTGGATCTTTCATGATTGATCGTCCCGAACAATATAACAATATGTTGAAGATGTAGATGTAAATAAGTGTTAAGCAACTCATTTCTTCGTGTTTTTTATAAATGTGTTTCATTCCTATAACAGAATATGGGTTAATTTGGCTTTTTGCTGAGATTTCCCCAGAGAAATACCTATTCATACATATATAAAAATAAAGTATGGGCTACTATGCACCGATGGAGCCAATGACTATTCATGATTCCATATTGAATCAATTCCATACCGGTCCAAATTAGAGGAATGTTATGGTAAAACTTCGTTTGAAACGATGTGGTAGAAAGCAACGTGCGACTTGAAGGACATGATCGGCTGTGGATTCTTGCATCCACCATTTTTTTATATATCAATGAAGATGCTCTTGGCTCGACATAGTTTGTTCTGTGCCACCAAGACCCCATTTGGGGGGGTTGTAAATAGTACATGATGGAGCTCGAGCATAAATTCTTGATTCATTTATCAGAGGGAAGGATCTAGGGTTAGTACCAGTCAATAAGTTGGAACAACTTCGTAAGTATATCTTCGATATAGAAATCGCAAATTCGAACAAGTTTCAAATAAAAAAGCAAAAAAAGGAAAATTTGTCGGAATTGGTAAAACTATTTCGATCAAAAGTGTATCACAGGGGAATCAACCATTTGTATGATTCTTCAATAGAAAGAACAAAAGGTATGTTGCTGCCATTTTGAAACAATTAAGGATCACCGAAGTAATGTCTAAACCCAATGATTCAAAGTAAAGATAAAGGATACCGGAACAAGGAAACGCCATTTTCAATTGTCTCAATAACTAGATCAGAATGAGAAAGGAAAATCGATTCTAGACGAGACAAACAAAAGAGGTTAGAGACGGCTCAATAAATGTCTAAGGATTTCCCTTCGAGTTCTTTGAGAATTACCCAACTTGAGTTATGAGTACGAATGAGATTTCTTTTTTTTTTTTATTCCTTCCAAAAAAAAAACGACTCAAATCCTAATCTAATTGATGATTTTATGGATCCATTTGCCACTATATACAATACATAAATTCGAATCATTCTTTCTCGAGCCGTACGAGGAGAAAACCTCCTATACGTTTCTAGGGGGGGCATTGTTCATCTATATCTATCCCAATGAGCCATCTATCGAATCGTTGCAATTGATGTTCGATCCCGAAGAGAAGGAAGAGATCTTCGTAAAGTGGGTTTTTACGATCCGATAAAGAACCAAACTTATTCAAATGTTCCTGCTATTCTATATTTCCTTGAAAAAGGCGCTCAACCTACAGGAACTGTTCATGATATTTCAAAGAAAGCGGAAGTATTTAAGGAACTTAGAATTAATAAAACGAAATAAAATTTATGAAATAGAAAAAAAGATTGAGTGAAATAACTGGCAATTGAGGGGATTGCCATCAATCAGATGGTTTTCGTTGGGACTCTACGAATAAATAAGGGATCAATCTTGCTATTGTTTGTACTTCTATTGAAAACCAGAGATTTTTTTCCTACTTCTTCTTTATTTATTCCCCCCCACACACTTCATTTCTTATCTATGTAGTGCCAATCCAACACAAGTCTTTATTTTCTTTATTTCATTTTTTTTTCTCAAAATTCAATTTATATTGACAATGGTGTATCGATCAAATATAATTCGATCGTGGATAAATAGATCTATTTATCTACGTCCCATAAGTTTGTTTCTTTACTTCACTAGGTTCGCCGGATTCACTGTGACACAAGAAGTATCTTCTTAAGATAATGAAAAAAAAAATGATCAAAACAGGAGGGTCCACAAATTTTTACATCTATCTATATTTATCCGTGAATCCGTTGTATTTGAATCTGATCTGAACATTTTGATGTTCATAATTGATCATCAAATGTTTATTTTAGATTTGTTGCTAGTTCAATGTTTTGATGGGGTAGGGCAATCCAATCTCTTTATTTATTTATTTATTTTTTTGATTCCGATCGTATCTACACACCATATTTCTACGGGTTGCTAACTCAACGGTAGAGTACTCGGCTTTTAAGTGCGGCTAGGATCTTTTACACATTTGGATGAAGCAACAGATTCGTCCATACCATTGGTATGGTTTGTAAGACCACGACTGATCCTGAAAGGGAATGAATGGAAAAAACAGCATGTCGTATCAATGGAGAACTTTGAGAATACTTCCTGGCTCGGTAGAAAATCTTGTTTTGATTCTTGGAACGGTACCAAATCAATTCACAGTTTGGTCGAGTGAATAAATGGATAGAGCCCTAATGGCTCCAATTATAAGGAAACCAAAAGCAACGAGCTCGGTTCATAATTCGAATGATTACCCGATCTAATTAGACGTTAAAAATAGATTAGTGCCTGATGCGGGAAAGGGTTCTCCTGTGAGTGGATCATCGATTCCTTTTTTTTTTCATGAATCCTAACTATTAACTATTCTTTCTCTATTATGGAGTGGAGACGAATGTGTAGAAGAAACGGTATACTGATAAAGAGAATTTCTTCCAAAGTCAAAAGAGCGATCGGGTTGCAAAAATAAAGGATTTCTAACCATCTATTGTAACTATAACGAACACAAACAAATTGGATGGAAAGAGAGAGGATCCGTTCATTGGACTCCCCGTCTCCGGGGTATCTATTCTTTTCTTACTATATACCCTGTTCTGACCGTATCGCACTATGTATCATTTGATAACCCAAGAAATCCCCCGTGCCTTTGTATAATTTCAAATGGAGGAATTACAAGGATATTTAGAAATAGATAGATCTAGGCAACAACACTTCCTATATCCGCTTCTATTTCAGGAGTATATCTACGCACTTGCTCATGATCATGGTTTAAATGGATCGATTTTTTACGAACCTATGGAAAATTTCGGTTATGACAATAAATCCAGTTCACTAATTGTGAAACGTTTAATTATTCGAATGCATCAACAGAATCATTTGATTGGTTCGGTTAATGATTCCAACGAAAATAGATTCGTTGGGCACAACAAGAATTTTGATTTTCAAATGGTATCAGAGGGTTTTGCAGTCATTATGGAAATTCCATTCTCGCTGCGATTAGTATCTTCTCTAGAAGAAAAAGAAATAGCAAAATCTCATAATTTACGATCTATTCATTCAATATTTCCCTTTTTCGAGGACAAATTATCACATTTAAATCATGTGTCAGATATACTAATACCTCATCCCATCCATCTGGAAATCTTGGTTCAAACCCTTCACTGCTGGATACAAGATGCCCCCTCTTTGCATTTATTGCGATTCTTTCTCCACGAGTATCGTAATTCGAATAGTCTCATTACTCCAAAGAAATCCATTTCTCTTTTTTCAAAAGAGAATCAAAGATTCTTCTTGTTACTATATAATTCTCATGTATATGAATGTGAATCCGTATTAGTGTTTCTCCGTAAACAATCTTCTCATTTACGATCAACATCCTCTGGAACTTTTCTTGAGCGAACACATTTCTATGGAAAAATAGAACATCTTGTAGTAGTGCTTCGTAATGATTTTCAGAAGACCCTATGGTTGTTCAAGGACCCTTTCATGCATTATGTCAGATATCAAGGAAAATCCATTCTGGCTTCAAAGGGGACTCATCTTCTGATGAAGAAATGGAAATCTCACCTTGTCCATTTTTGGCAATGTCATTTTTACTTGTGGTCTCTACCGGACAGGATCCATATAAACCAATTATACAATCATTCCTTATATTTTCTGGGCTATCTTTCAAGTGTACGACTAAACACTTCGGTGGTAAGGATTCAAATGCTAGAGAATTCATTTCTAATAGATACTTCTATTAATAAATTCGAGACCCTAGTCCCAATTATTCCTCTGAT